CCGTTTGATTGAATACGCTACTAAAGAATTTCTACCTCTTATTATAGTGTGTGCTTCCGGAGGGGCACGCATGCAAGAAGGAAGTTTGAGCTTGATGCAAATGGCTAAAATCTCTTCTGCTTTATATGATTATCAATCAAATAAAAAGTTATTCTATGTACCAATCCTTACATCTCCTACTACCGGTGGGGTGACAGCTAGTTTTGGTATGTTGGGGGATATCATTATTGCCGAACCCAATGCCTACATTGCGTTTGCGGGTAAAAGAGTAATTGAACAAACATTGAATAAAACAGTACCCGAAGGTTCACAAGCGGCTGAGTATTTATTCCAGAAGGGCTTATTCGATCTAATCGTACCACGTAATCCTTTAAAAAGCGTTCTGAGTGAGTTATTTCAACTCCATACTTTCTTTCCTTTGAATCAAAATTAGAACATTAAGTTCGATTATTTTGAGCAAACAAGTAATTAGTTTATCAGAATCCAAGTCAAAATTAGACGGATGGGGTTTTCTTTGTTGACATAAGATCTAATCGTATAAAGAATCAAAAGTCACAGAAAATCCGCCCCTTTTTATATATTCCTGATTATTGATTAAGAAGCCTCTATCAACAAGATAAAAGATGAAATTCTTATTTTCGTGAAATTAGGCAAATAAAAAAAAATATCCTCTTCTCGTCATATATAATATAATTCAAATCTACAAAATATCGAATTTTTTATCTTTCTATATCTTACGATAATCCTATTTTGACTAAGAATCCCTGCTCCTGCTGGATGGGATTCTAACAAACCCTTCAATATAATTAATTTGGAAGAATATAATTAATTTTTAATAAACTTTTTGCTTAGTAAATGAAATTCGAAGACAAGAACAAAAAATGAAGAAAAGAATAATAATAATATGTCATCCATATCCTTTCAAATCTTTCATGTAGAAATTAGATCTATACTTAATAGATATTAAGTAATAATAATTCCAATTTAGAATTATCAAATTATAATAAGATATCTTTATATATAATAAGATATCCTTATATTATAAATATAAATAAAAATAAAAGGTACAAATAGTAAATCGAGGTACCCATTCTATGACAACGCTTAACTTTCCCTCTGTTTTGGTGCCTTTAGTAGGCCTAGTCTTTCCGGCAATCGCAATGGCTTCTTTATTTCTTCATGTTCAAAAAAACAAGATTGTTTAGAGCCGATGGGACAAAATCTCATCTATTTTTTTTTTCAAAACGGACCGCTTGTATCATAACACAGATATCCATTTAGCAAAATATGGTATAAGCGGCTTCCGCCGAAAAACTCTTATGTCTGCAGAAAATGGTATAGGGGTAAATGTATTCTAGCTATTTTCAAATAGACCCCGAATTGACGGATAGCTGAACTGTAAAGTTGGTCTGTCTATATGTATGTGGCTATCTTTAGTGAGATCATACGAAGGATATGTTATTAGTTTAGATCTAACCGATTTAATGAATTACTCCTAAAGGTTCACATCAAACTAGTGCTAGTTGATGCGAGTTACTTCGGAAATAAAAGGACTAAAGTCAAATTCATTTGGGGTATTCTCTCAATTCCAAAAAAAGCAACCGGATCAAGTATGAGTTGTCGATCAGAACATATATGGATAGAACCTATAACGGGGGCTCGAAAAACAAGTAATTTCTGCTGGGCTGTTATCCTTTTTTTAGGTTCATTAGGATTCTTGTTGGTTGGAACCTCCAGTTATCTTGGTAAAAATTTGATATCTTTATTTCCGTCTCAGGAAATCGTTTTTTTTCCACAAGGAATTGTGATGTCTTTCTATGGGATCGCGGGTCTTTTTATTAGCTCCTATTTGTGGTGCACAATTTCGTGGAATGTAGGTAGTGGTTATGATCGATTTGATAGAAAAGACGGAATAGTGTGTATCTTTCGGTGGGGATTTCCTGGAAAAAATCGTCGGGTCTTCCTCCGATTTCTTATAAAAGATATTCAGTCCGTCAGAATAGAAGTTAAAGAGGGTATTTATGCTCGTCGTGTCCTTTATATGGATATCAGAGGCCAGGGAGCCATTCCACTGACTCGTACTGATGAGAATTTTACTCCACGGGAAATGGAACAAAAAGCTGCTGAATTGGCCTATTTCTTGCGTGTACCAATTGAAGTATTTTAAGAAATGAGCCGAGAAATCAATGCTTTCTCAGCAGGAGGGTAAAAATGCAAGAATCCTCTTTTTCTATAACATAACTTAATTGAGGTTTCTTCAGAACATTCATTCGAGTCAAAGCAGACATATATGCAACAAGTATAAAATAAAACTCTTTTGGGGATCTTTTATATGTATCGAAATATACACAACTCAATGCAATAAAAAATAAGAAACAAATCAAATATCTCATAATCAACCATTTCGAAATAAGGAAATTCCCCCCCTTTTTACTTGTTGGAATTGAGACTTTAGATTCAGATAGATCATATCTTGTAATTTTTTAGAAGCTTCTTTTTA